TATCCTCTGTATAGGTATAGAACTTACACCAAGGTTGGAACAAAGACACATTTATTTGTAAATTCTAATGACAATGTGGCAGGAATATATCTACGCAGACTAATTAATAGTTCAAGTCACCCACTCCCATAATCCATTTTCTCCTCAGAGAATTCCCTTCAACTCCCTAACTATTTTAGTATTACTTATTTTAATTTTATTTATTTTTTATTTGATAGGAATAGTTGAAGGGAAAGATCCAAATACATGTCTTATTATTCTCAATAATCCATATTTATAGCAGTGAAATAGTACTATTCCTCCCCTGAGTGACAAATGGATAAATAATTGTGATTGATTCCAAATTTCTATCAAATATCTTTTCTATTTTCTATAAAGGACCAGAAATGCCTTGTTTGCGTATCATTAGAAAGTGCATTAACATAAATACGGCAGTAAGAAGGGGCAATACAAAAGTGTGTAAACTATAAAAACGAGTCAAGGTAGATTGTCCCACACTAGCACTTCCACGCAATAATTCTACCAAAGGTGATCCTATTATAGGAATAGCTTCGGGTACACCTGTTACAATTTTCACTGCCCAATAACCAATTTGGTCCCGAGGTAAGGAATAACCTGTTACGCCAAAGGATGCGGTCAATACAGCGAGAACCACGCCTGTAACCCAAGTCAATTCACGAGGTTTTTTAAATCCACCAGTGAGATACACACGAAATACATGAAGAATCATCATTAGGACCATCATACTTGCCGACCATCTATGAACTGATCGAATTAACCAACCAAAATTAGCTTCAGTCATTATGTATTGAACAGAAGCAAAAGCCTCAGTAACCGTCGGACGATAGTAAAAAGTCATAGCAAATCCTGTAGCTACTTGTACTAAAAAACAAGTAAGCGTAATTCCCCCTAAACAATAAAATATATTGACATGTGGAGGAACATATTTACTAGTTATATCATCTGCAATCGCCTGAATCTCTAAACGTTCTTCGAACCAATCATAGACTTTATTGAGATAGGCGTAACTCCCCCTCCGAGAACCGTATATGAGACTTTCATCTCATACAGCTCAAGCAAAAACACCCAAATACCAATTGCAACGGATATGCAATGAAAGTTTGAAATCTTTTTCTTTTTTATTTTGAATCAAAGATTCAATCTTCTCTGACTTTAGTAAATAATAAAAATCCGAAAGCTCCTCGTTGTTTGTGGTGATACTACCAAAATTTCAAGTTGGCTCAGTCGTCTTTATGTTAATCCTTACGTGCCTCTTGAATCCACTCTTTTCCTATTTCGTTTTGAATTTGTTTTTGTGTATAATGCGGATTTTCATATTTTTTTGTATTGATAGGAATTCTCTTGTTAAGAAACCTATGGATTGATTAAAACCTCAGATTCATACTAGAAACTCGATGATTCAATAAAAAAACCTAAGTTAAGTCAAGGATTTCCTGAGTAAGAACCTTTCAACTATCACCCATTCCATAAATAGATAGAATGCCAAAAATTTAAAAATTGAAGTCTTTGGGATTTTTTGGAATCCGGATATGAGATCCGAACATTAGGTATGAATCATAGTTCAAATAGTTCTTAATCGATTTCATGTATTCCGTGTTCCAGATACTAGAATAAATATCCGACGAAGGAGAACCATCTCTATGAAGATGACAGAGCCACCCTCTGTACTATCAATAGGATCGATTATAACAAGTCACACACTCATATTCCGGAAATACAGAAACAAATAAATTCCACGGTCGAACTCCCAAAACAAAGTATAATGGGCTCAAAATACGAACTTTCAATGATTCCTTTTATATGCCTTTAACAATTCTTAGAGACCTAATTCATTAAAATTCCATCCAATAAAACGGAAGAATTATAAATCTCCAAAATAATAGATAGAAAGATGGCAAAAAGAGCCATTGCAACGCCCATCAAAGGAGTTGTTCCCCACCCAGGGGCTACTTTACCATATTCCGAATTCAAGGGTTTTAATAAATCCCCTACAAACGTTCGCCTTGGACCACCGTTCTCAACAGTTTGTGTAGCCATAAATCCTATTGTATTCATTGAGATCTGTTGACTTTGTATATCATTCCGTTGTAGTTGTAAATAAATGATCTTATCATAGATCCATTGGGGTTTTGAAATTATATGTATCTAATTATATAAGAATGGAAACAGCAACCCTAGTAGCCGTCTTTTTATCTGGTTTACTTGTAAGTTTTACAGGGTATGCCTTATATACCGCTTTTGGGCAACCTTCTCAACAACTAAGAGATCCATTTGAGGAACATGGGGACTAGTTGACGTAATGAGCCTCAAAACATTGTGAGGCTCATTACGCCAACTGAGATACTGAAAAATCATTTTATCTTTTTAGTTGGAACTTTAGGCGGTTCTCGAAAAAAGATAGCAAAAAAGATTATTCCTAAAGTCGATACCAAGAGAAATGTATAAACTAGTGCTTCCATAGATTCGATTGCAATTTACA